TTTTTTTCTAGTATTTACAAATCTCTTTTCTATAATGGAGATAGTCGCACGTAATGACAGATCACGGCCATATTATTACAAGCTTGTGGTAAGAAAGGGTTTCGTTCTAGTGCCCAGAAATAATATTCCAAAGCCTTTGTATATTCCCCGTTGTTTGTGTATATAAGTCCTATGTTATAGAGTATATAACTTCGATCGTAGGGATCTATTTCTAGCCGCGTAGCTTCATAATAATTCTGTAAAGCTTCCGCATAATTTCCTTCGGATTGAGCTGACATCCGTTACGGTCGTTCATTCTATTCAAAGAATCTCCGTTCCAGAACCGTACGTGAGATTTTCATCTCATACGGCTCCTCCCTTTTGTGCATAATACTCTAAATCTATGAAATCCAAATTTCAATATTCTCATTATGAACTGACAGGGGCTAGTATTTTTACAAGAAATTTCTAGCCAGCCTTCCTGGAAGAGCTTTTGTTTTTTCTTAATACCAATCATATTAGTACTATGGTAACTCCAACAATTTCTTTGTCCTCAACGCCTCTCATTTCTAGGAATTAGTCACTTCAACGATCTTCGATGGTTATACGGGTATCCAAACAAAGTACAAACGAGATGGATGCTTGTTGTCCCAACCATTCTTCTTAGCCCTGATACAGATGGGGTAATTTATAACAAAGTTTTCATATTGTTGATTCCTGGGTGTAGTGCTTCTTCCCCTATGCTTCCTATTGATAGATTGACCCACAATACACGAACCCATAGGTTAACCTTTTGCTCAATACTCAAACCGACAATTGAAGCATCTGAGGCTGCATCAATCGAGGATACACGACAGAAGGAATTGTTCCATCTCCAAACTTCACCTTCAACAAGCGTAGCTTTAGAATCTTTTCTTTCTATCTTGAATCATGTCTCTTTCGCCTGGCGAAAAAACAAGAAAAAAATCAAATCGCACCATCTCTGTAATAGGTAAATGCCTCTTTTTCTCCTGAAGTTGTCGGAATTATTCGTAATAAGATATTGGCTACAATTGAAAAGGTCTTATCAATAAAATTTCCATTTATCCGAGATCTAGGCATAATTAACAATCCATTCTATAATTCTTCTCATTTCCCTGGGGGGAATGATCTCACAAACAAGGGAATTAGACAGTACAAAATAACATAAAAACAAAAGCATTGGATTCGAAAATTGTTCCCGGAGAAAGATAAGAAATGTTTTGATTTAATTGGATAAAATGCAATTTAAGTAGTATATCAATGAACGGAAGTATTACTATTTTATCTAAGTTAAAGAATCAAGGACTTGATTTTCCTATGGATTCTAATAATTCAAGAAATTTGGATTCCTATAGATAGAACCATTGTCTAAATGGAATCGTAGTATAAAGGATGGATGCTTCAATCGATTTCCATTGATTTTATCCGGTATAAATGTCAGACCAAAAAAAGATTATCCCTCGGTCTTGACAAACATGAATGGATATCTCCTTTTTTTAAGATTTGAGCTTTTTATTTCAATTCGATCCCTATGGCAATAATATGATATTAATTCGGTTTCTGGGCAATAATAAGATTATGCCGGAAAGATGGCCGAGTGGTTGAAGGTGTAGCATTGGAACTGCTATGTAGGCTCTTGTTTACCGAGGGTTCGAATCCCTCTCTTTCCGTTTATGTATTCTCCGCTGGCGTTACCAACCACAATGTATCAAATCAAATAACAATCCATTATTCTCATTCCAAGAGTAAAGCCTTTACTTGATAGAAATTCGCTATAGTTTAGTGTGGTACGTAAAATACAAGTATCGGAAAGGCTAAACTAAAAATGCAAACCTTACCATTTGTAATATGTGAAAAAATGTGGACCAAGGCTCTTAATTTGAATCTATTTATTTCGGGGCAAGATTGTCCGAACCCCTTTTTTGTTAGGCTTAAGTCTGGCGAGAATAGTATTCTACGACTAAGAACTCATTAATTTCCAAACCAACATATTTACTATCTACTATTCGTTTTACTAATCCTTTATATTGGGATGAGTCAAGAATCAAATGGTTTGCTCTTGGAAATCCGGGGTAGGATCGTCTAGCAATATAATTTTTAACCAGAGTTTTCGATCTTTGGTTATCCTTCGTAGTAATAATATCTCGGGGTTTGCAACGATAACTTGGTATATCTACTATACGACCATTAACTAAAATATGTCTATGGTTAACTAATTGCCTAGCTCCCGGAATGGTCGAAGCCATACCCAATCGAAAAAGAATGTTATCCAAACGCATTTCAAGTAGTTGTAGTAAAACCTGTCCTGTTGATCCCTTTGCCTTTCCAGCAATATGCACATATCTAAGTAATTGTCGCTCTGTCAGACCATAATGAAAACGTAATTTCTGTTTTTCTTCTAAACGAATACAATATTGTGATTTTTTTTTTTCAGAACGTGATTGCTTTTTCGAATCTCTAGGTTTTTTCCTAGTTAGTCCCGGTAAAGCCCCCAGACGGCGCATTTTTTTGCAACAAGGTCCTCGGTAACGAGACATAAAGACTCCTTTATTTTATGAACGTTTCAATATAAAATTGAAATAATAAATCGAAAATAGGACTGAACTAAATCAAACAATAAAAAAACTAAATCAAACAATAAAAAGAAAGCTAAATTTATGGAAGTACCACATAGCAACGTACAATACAAAGAATTTTCTTATTGTCTCACTCATTGTCTCAATATTAAGATTTTATAAATATTCGGATATTATAGATATATATAATATATCTAGGATAGGGAGTTAAGGCAACCTTTTATGATTTGTTCTGTAGAGATCTAATTTCTCGAATCCGTTTTCTTGGAAGACGTCGCGGCATAATAGACAAGCGACCTGATATTTGGGAGGAAGGAGAGAAAGAGAAGCTTTTTCAATATTTCGAGGGATCCTCTCAATTATGGAAAAAATCGAACAAAAAACAAATAGAAAGAAGCCGGCTATCGGAGTCGAACCGATGACCATCGCATTACAAATGCGATGCTCTAACCTCTGAGCTAAGCGGGCTCACATAATCACATAACATAGAAGAAACCGAAATAGTGCATAGGAACTCAGAGATATCTTAGTTAACTATTTTTTGTTTAGCTATTAATTAATATGAAAAATATATTATATAGAAATCTATTCTATATAGATATTCGAATATATTCTATATTAGATTCGCTATTATTAATAATCTATTTTCTATGAATTCTATATTATTAATAATCTATTTTCTATGAATTCCATATTTTATTTTCACAACTATCTTTTCTATTTTACATCTTACTAATTACTATATATCATTCTATTTAGAATGATTATATTCTTATATAGCATTACGAGCAATAAATATCCAATATTTATTTATATCATATTCGATTTTATATTGAATTAGGAATTCTATTGAAGATGCTATTTCGAATATATATTCATATTCGAAATCTATGCCAATATGGAAATTTCTCATTTTCATTTTCTTCTTAAAAAAAAGAGGATAAAATAAGAAGAAAGATGAAATGGAATCCGGATCATAATACGGCATTCCTCGGGTTTTATTCCAGAAGGAAAAGAAATAGTGCCAAAAAAGAATCGATCGTTCCAGTATTCCAAATTAGGCTGGAAAAATGTAGAAAGAAAGTACATAGAAATTCAATGTGAGATATATCTATTCATATTGAATAGTGGATACATCAATAATAGAATCCTTTTTGATTGGAACAAAACAAATAAGAAATATAGGTTATTCAAATGAAATGAGAGAGAGAATAGGGATAAAAAAGAGCAGTATATACTAATTCAATATAAGAATTAGTATTTCATTTCATTAGTTTCAAGATAAATAAAATAAAGGAAGGGGGTGGGATCACAACACAACGAAGGAAATCGCGGTCTCAAACCAAAGGGGGATATGGCGAAATTGGTAGACGCTACGGACTTAATTGGATTGAGCCTTGGTATGGAAACCTACTAAGTGAGAACTTCCAAATTCAGAGAAACCCTGGAATTAAAAAGGGGCAATCCTGAGCCAAATCCTTGTTTTGCAAAGACAAAGGTTTATTCGAATTCTCTATATTTAGAATTCTATATATATACGGAGAGAGTTTATTAGATAGAATAGAAAGTTCATTGTATATATAGATATTTATTTCTTTCATATATTTCCATCTATATAATAGATCCTAAATATAATAGGAATCAAAAAAAGGATAGGTGCAGAGACTCAATGGAAGCTGTTCTAACGAATGGAGTTGGTTGCGTTGCGTCGGTAATAGCAATCTTTATATCGAAATTACAGAAAGGATGGACCTATATACCTAATATAATACGCACGTATACATACTAACATATCAAAGATTAATCATAATCACAACCTTAATCTAGAAAGAAATTTTTCATAGAATGCAAAATTTCAGAATTATTACGAATCCATAGCAATCTAAGTTTAAGGAAAAATCGGATATTCAATGATCAAATCATTCACTCCAAAGTCTGATTTATTATTTGAATGGAAAAAAAAATGATTAATCAGACGAGAATGAAGAGAGAGTCCCGTTCTACATGTCAATACTGACAACAATGAAATTTATAGTGAGAGGAAAATCCGTCGACTTTAGAAATCGTGAGGGTTCAAGTCCCTCTATCCCCAATAAAACTCTTTTTATTTCCTAAGTCTTTTTTCGCAAAATTCGCTACATTTCTTGTTCCTTTCAAATGAGTCTGAACGGAAATGCTTCTATGTTATCCCATCACAAGTTTTTGGTACACATAGAAATCAACATATATGGACAAGGAATCCCCATTCATTATGGAACCATTCCCAGTCCATATCATTACCCTTAGATTTAGTCTTCTTTTTTTAAAGATAGAAAAAATTCCAGGGACTAAGTAAGATTGGAATCCTTTTTTAGTCCCTTTCATTGACATAAACATGAGTTCCCTACTAGGATAATGTGCGAAAAGGAGTCGAGTCGGGATAGC